AAATGTCAAGATAGGAATAACGCTTGATATTATCAGAAATGCCCAGAAAATATCATATTCGTGAAGCAGAAACATAAATGTACTCCTATTAATTATTATTGTGGAATATAAATATATGTGGAATATGCTGAATTATTCGATTCGAATTGGAATTGTCAATTCATCCAGAACTTATTAGGCGAAACAAGAATTGATTTTGATCAAATCAAACCGCATAGTTTAGAGTTTGTTTGCTGTGGGGCATGTCTTGTTTAAAGATTCATTTAACGGAATTCCACTTACATTTTTTTTATTTCGATTCTATTTCGATATGGTGTAGACATAGGGTTCTCTTACACAAACTAAATTCTATCGCTTTGTCTCGGTTTCTCTATACTTTATCTCTATACTCTATAAAATAGAGTATAAAAATACTCTATAAAAAAAATAAAAATAAAAAAGTACTATAATATAAAAAAAGAAAAAAAAAGTAAAAAGTCAAGTAATTAACAAGTAATGTAAATAGTAATTAATTACTAATTACATTACTAAACTAAAATATTAATTAAATATTATACTAGTACATATTCTAATACTAATTGATAATATTACTTACTAATTGATAATATTACTAAATTAATAATGCGAATTAATCCTATGTTTCATTACATATATATAATGAGATAATGAAAATAAAAGAAAATAAAAACATATAAAAAAATATAATTAATATAGAAATATAAATATAATGTATAAATATATAATATAAAATGCATAAAAAAAGAATAGAATGTATAAATAATAATTAATGTAATTAATATGATAGAATGAAAATTCGACTAATTAGTCATATACTAATTAGTCATATATTTCTATTAGAAAAATATCTATTAGAAAAATAGAATTCTATTAATTAGAAAAATAGAATTCTATTAATTCTATTTAGTCATATCTAGTTCTATATTATTAGTTATAACTAATATAACTAATAATATTAGATATAACTAATATATCTAATGATATATATATAATGATATAGATATAACAATAGAACTATGAATATGAACTATATAGTTCATATTAAATTAATAGCTAATAGCCCTAAGCTAAGATCCAGCAGTTTCCTGAATTCCTATACACTATTTCTATTTGTTATACTATTTCTATTTCTGTTATGTGAGCCCGCTTAGCTCAGAGGTTAGAGCATCGCATTTGTAATGCGATGGTCATCGGTTCGATTCCGATAGCTGGCTTTTTTTTCTCTATCGATTTTTCCATGATTGATAATCTCTCCTTTTCTCAAAATGTTGGATCACCGATCTATTATGTCGTGGTAACTTGTAACTATGAATAAAAATGGATTGGAGCAATTAGATCTCTACAGAACAAATCATAAAACGGAGCCTCAACTTCCTATATATACATATACAAAAAATCCGGATATTAATAGAATTCATTTCATTCTACTTTGTAATACTTCAGTAAATTTAGCTTTGCTTTGTTTATCCTTTAGTTCAGTCTTAATTTAAGATTTATTCTGTAAAATGAAATTTCAATAAAATAAAAAAAGGAGTCTTTATGTCTCGTTATCGAGGACCTCGTTTCAAAAAAATACGCCGTCTGGGGACTTTACCAGGACTAACTAGTAAAAGACCTAAATCCGGAAGTGATCTTAAAACCCAATTGCGTTCTGGGAAAAGATCGCAATATCGTATTCGTCTAGAAGAAAAACAGAAATTGCGTTTTCATTATGGTCTGACGGAGCGACAATTAGTTAGATATGTACATATCGCTGGAAAAGCCAAAGGGTCAACGGGTCAGGTTTTACTACAACTACTTGAGATGCGTTTGGATAACATCCTTTTTCGATTGGGTATGGCTTCGACCATTCCTGGAGCTAGGCAATTAGTTAACCATAGACATATTTTAGTTAATGGTCGTATAGTGGATATACCAAGTTATCGTTGCAAACCCCGAGATATTATTACTACGAAGGATAAACAAAGATCGAAAGCTCTGATTCAAAATTATATTGCTTCACCCCCCCCCGAGGAATTGCCAAAACATTTGACTATTGACTCATTCCAATATAAAGGATTAGTAAATCAAATAATAGATAGTAAATGGATCGGTTTGAAAATAAATGAGTTGTTAGTCGTAGAATATTATTCCCGCCAGACTTGAACCTAACGAAAATAACAAAGAAAGATTCAGAGAATTTTGCCCTCTTTTCGACGAAGTAAATAGATCTAAGGGCCTTGATCCGCATTTTTCTCATTCACGTATTACAAATAGATCAGCAGTAGGATTTTTTTTTCTTTTTTGTTCTTTCCGATATTTGTATTTTACGTACCGCAGTAATGTAATTAGGAATAGAGAATTTCTGAAATAGAGAATTTCTATCAAATAAAAGTCTTATTGCTGGAATAATGGTATCAGTTGTTATTTGATTTGATACATTGTGGTCGGTCACGTTGGTGAATTAACAGAAACGGAAAGAGAGGGATTCGAACCCTCGGTA